TTGCAATTCAACTGTGTTTTGTTAAGTTTTTTTTATTGTGATTCGAAATAACATAATAACATAAAGGGAATCACGCTCTGTAGGATTTGAACCTACGACATCGGGTTTTGGAGACCCGCGTTCTACCGAACTGAACTAAGAGCGCTTTTTTATGACAGGAGATACGATTGTAAAGAAAAGGATTTTCTCATTTTTGTACCCCCAATGCGTCTTGTATACATTGGTATGCAAAAATGAAAGATTATGTCCAATTTTATTTAATTGATCTCACTCAGATCCCAGTCAATTAATCCCTTGTTACCGCCCATAGGAGAAGTAATAGGTAGGGATGACAGGATTTGAACCCGTGACATTTTGTACCCAAAACAAACGCGCTACCAAGCTGCGCTACATCCCTTTTCCAAAATTTTTGTACAGTGTCATTGTACAAAATCCATGTCTTGTTTTCCACATCGTTATTTGTTCCTCGATTCATATACAATTTTCTTGTCATTTCTTCTTTTTGGTTTCATATAATAAAAGAATTATATACATCTGAAACCTAACGTATAAAAAAGATGACTATTTTGCTTAGGAAGAAGAGGGTCTCTTTTTCTTTTTTAGGGACAGGGGTAGGAAAATCTTATCTACTGTTCATTGTACATATCCATTTTTGTTAGGAATTCCGTACAAAAAAATACAAATGATCTTGAACTACAGCATCTGACCATATATGTATTACAATAAAGAAGGAGGATTTTCAATGCGAGATATAAAAACATATCTTTCCACAGCGCCTGTGCTAACTACTCTATGGTTTGGGTCTTTAGCGGGTCTATTGATAGAAATTAATCGTTTATTCCCAGATGCTTTGTCATTCCCTTTTTTCTAGTTATTAATATAATATTAATATAATATGCGAAAAAAATGAAGAAAATTTGAGATACAATTCTACGTGACGTGACTAAAACTTAGTCCCCCCCTTTTTCAGTTCTTTAGGATAGGAAGGAAAGAGAAAGAAAAAGTATATTGAACCTCAGCAAAAATCCGGTGGATCTAAGATCCCATTTTGGAGAACAGAAATAGAAAGGGGGTCCAGTCTAAGGTAAAAAAAAAGCTCCACGAAATCATAGCATAAAAAAAAGATACTTAAATGAAATACTGAGATTAGGATAGGAATAATTGATAGTTAGAAAAAAATTGTATTACTTACATTATTACTATATATATAATAATATTCTATTAATATTAATTAGAATTACAACAAAATATTTAGAAATGGAATTTCTAATTAGTAACTTCTATTGATATTGATTTTTTTTCTTTTTTGTTCTTTTCGTCTTCTTAGGTTCGGGTCGAAAACAGAAGAGTTAAGTTGATCAAACAAAAATGCAAAGGGGGTTCATGGCTAAGGGTAAAGATATCCGAGTTAGAGTTATTTTGGAATGTACCAGTTGTGTCCAAAATGGTGTCAATAAAGAATCGCCAGGCATTTCTAGATATATTACTCAAAAGAATCGGCACAATACACCCAGTCGATTAGACTTGAGAAAATTTTGTCGATATTGTCACAAGCATACGATTCATGGGGAAATAAAGAAATAAATCGAACGTGTGTTTGATCTTTCAAAGGGGCAGGAAAAGGAAGAACTTAACATATCTTAACATAAACATATATATATATAATATAATAATATACAAATAATATACAAATAAAAATATAGAATATACAAAAAAACCTATTTCGGTCGGATCTGAAATGAATAAAGAAATAGAATTTTAGAGATAAGGAATAAACCATGGATAAATCCAAGCAACCTTTTCGTAAATCCAAGCGATCTTTTCGTAGGCGTTTTCCCCCAATTGAATCGGGGGATCGAATTGATTATAGAAACATGAGTTTAATTAGTCGATTTATTAGTGAACAAGGAAAAATATTATCTAGACGGGTGAATAGATTGACCTTGAAACAACAACGATTAATTACTATTGCTATAAAACAAGCTCGTATTTTATCTTTGTTACCTTTTCTTAATAATGAAAAACAGTTTGAGAGAGCCGAGTCAATCCCTAGAACTACCGGTCCTAGAACCAGAAATAAATAGATATACTCTTCCATTGATTCAAAACTTCAATCGGAATTCAAGCTCAGATTGATGTTTTGTTCGAAAAGCCTCAAATCCAGATTTTATTGTTGTGTTATAAGAAACAACAAATAGGGAAAGAATAAATCTTTTTTTTTTGAAAGATGTTCGTTCATTTCTACTACTTATCTTATCTTAATTTTTTTTATTCTATCTTCCCGGAGTACATTCTCCGGGGAATGCAATTCTGTTTCAATCATTCCTATATATGATTTTAGAATGTCTTTTATTTCATAATTTTATTGGAAATCGTGTAAAGACAATTCTTATTTGATATAGCTATTTGCGCAAGTATTTTACGATTAAGAAGTAATTGCTTCTTGTACAGATTGTGTATTAATTTACTATAACTATAGAATACCCCTTTCTCACGAGCCGCTGCATTTATCCGAGCGATCCACAAACGACGAAAGTCCCTCTTTTGCCTGCCCCTATCTCGATGAGAGGAAACCAAAGCTCTCATTTTCTGTTGAGTAATGGTTCGAGTAAGTCTTGAATGCGCCCCTATAAAGGTTGATGCAAATAAACGAATTTTTGTTCGACGTCTCCGAGCTATATATCCTCGTCTAACTCTGGTCATTGAATCAAATTACACTTTAATGAATGAATAACTAATTGATTTCTCTTCTTTCAGTCATCCTTTTATTCCCCGGTTGATTAATAACAAAACGGATTATTCCGATATATAAAATATAAATTCCAATGGCTTTTGCTACTATGACCTTCCTAACCACGATTTTTAATCCTTTCAGGTAAAATACCTAGAAATAAGAAATTCTAACGATATTCAAAAAATAAAAGCAAAAAATAGTGGGTTCCGTCGTTTCTATGGTTATTTCATAAACGGCGAGGTCCTCTCTATACACCGGAGCCTCTTCTTTCATTTAATCAAATGTTATTGTAAACTTGTATAGTTCACTCTCTTTGGCTCTACCAATCAATTATACAGTAATAGATCTTTTCACAAAAAAAGCTATCCATACAGTGACGGCATTTAATTATGAAAGTTGGCTAGGTAGCTGACCTTGTTAGTCCGTTCTTTCAAGAAAGGGAACATAACCTTTTTGCTTCTTGTAGTACTATTTCCTCCGCTTAATGGATAACTATTTGCTACCAATGGGGAATTGCTTTTCATCTCAAATTGAGGTGATTGGATTTGCACCAATGGAAACCATAAATTTCATACACAAAAAATATAGGTATATGATAGATCCTCATTTTTAGATAGTCAAAATGGCTTTTTCCACTCTATCTATCCTATTGGTGATTGGTACTGGAAAAATGGTTTCGTTTGTTCGAACTCATGATCTAAACGAGTCGCACATACACCCTAGTACATGTTCCCCGACGCTGAGGACATCCTCGAAGTGCGGGGGATTTCGTGATTTTTCTTATTGGCTGTCTTGTGTTTCTAATAAGTTGTTTAATTGTCGGCATATCATACATATATATAATAAAATAGGTTGGTTTAGATCGATCTTAACCTGATGATTGATGATTATGAATTATTTCCATTCAATATCAAATCACGAAAAATTCGAATTCTGATTTGAAACGGAATCATGTATTTACACGAAATCTCCAGTATTTTCATTTTCGACCGCTACAAGATCAACAATACCATGAGCTTGGGCTTCTGTTGCTGACATAAAAACATCCCTTTCCATGTCTTCGGATATAACCCATAAAGGGTTGCCCGTTCTTTGTACATAAACCTTTGTGAGGGTTTCGCGAAGTTTCAGTAGTTCTTCCGCTTCCAGGATAAATTCCCCTGCTTGCGCCTCATAAAAAGAACTAGCAGGTTGGTGAATCATGACCCTGATAATATTGATATAACATCATGCATGAACGGTTCTTCTATCTTGCAGGATTGGGCTAAAGTAAGGGATAAAAAAACAAGAAGAAAAAAAAACAAATAGAATGGAACAGCCGTACAGGCATCTTTTGTACATTGCATACGGCTCTGCAATGGCATTTCTTCCTCCCTTCTCTTCAATTTCTATTCTATCGAAGAAAAAAATGGAATCCATCCGATCCAGATCGTTGAATGATCTATTTACCACCCTTCCTTTCGTATTGTAGGAGTCAAAAAATACTATGATGGTTCTGTTGCTTTCTATATTTATCTCGTCTGTGATTTAGCAATCCCAAAGTTTCTTTTTTTTTCATTTTCGTACTCTTTCTTTCGTAACGTAAATATCATAAAGAGACTTCTGGTGTGGAAGAAAAATGGTTTGTGACGCTGAAATGTACTCCTGACACATAAGATCAAATCGGAATAACCTTTGTTTCATACTACTATCTCGATACAAAATCTCATGTTAGGAAAAACAATACTAGTTTGTTCATATCGAACTCGAAGTGCCATGCTATTATTACCTATTTTTCATATTATTCACATTCGATATGGCGAAGGCATAGTCTTCTTCTTTTTTTTTTCAAATAAAAACTCATTGGCGCCAAGCGTGAGGGAATGCTAGACGTTTGGTAATTTCTCCTCCGACCAGAATGAAAGATCCCATTGAAGCGGCTAATCCCATGCAAATTGTATGCACATCGGGCGAAACAAATTGCATAGTATCATAAATGGCTATTCCTGGTATTACCCATCCGCCGGGGGAGTTTATAAACAAATAAAGATCCCTAGTATCATCTTCTATACTGAGATATACCATGAGACCAACAAGTTGATTTGAGATCTCACTATCAACTTCTTGGCCTAAAAAAAGTAATCTTTCTCGATAAAGTCGGTTGATTAGGACAAAATTGTATCCCTTTTGAACCGTACGCGCATCTTTGGATGCATACGGTTCAAAAAAATTGTGAAAAAAGAATCAATGTGTCGATTCCAATCCTATCTCTTTTTTTTGTAACAGA